AGCGATCTTTTCGTAGGCGTTTGCCCCCGATTCAATCGGGGGATCGAATTGATTATAGAAACATGAGTTTAATTAGTCGATTTATTAGTGAACAAGGAAAAATATTATCAAGACGTGTGAATAGATTGACCTTGAAACAACAACGATTAATTACTCTTGCTATAAAACAAGCTCGTATTTTATCTTTGTTACCTTTTCTCAATAATGAAAAACAATTTGAAAGAACCGAGTCGACCGCTAGAACTACTGGTTTTAAAGCCCGAAATAAATAGGCTTACTTTTTCTTCACTTGAATCATAATTACAAGAATCTAGATTTGAGTGAATCTAGATTTGAGTATCGTGTCGTAAGAAAAAAACGAATCGGAAAAAAAGAAATCTGTTTTTATTGAATTGAACGTGTTCATTCATTTTGACTACTTTAGCATATTTTTTCATACTAATTTCTACTCTACCTTCCCGGAGTTCATTCTCCGGGTAACTCAATTTAAATTATTCTGTTGGATTCTTTCCAATCTACTTCCTTTATGATTTCGTTCGAAATCATATAAAGACAATTCCTATTTAATATAGCTATTTGTGCAAGTATTTTACGGTTAAGAAGCAACTGTCTCTTGTACAGATCGTGTATTAATCTACTATAACTATAGGATACTCTCCTTTCGCGAATTACTGCGTTTATCCTAGTGATCCACAAACGACGAAAATCTCTCTTTTTCCTATCCCTATCCCGATGAGCTGAAACTAAAGCTCTTATTTTCTGTTGAGTAATAGTTCTAGTAAGCCTTGAATGAGCCGCTCGAAAGCTTGATGCAAATAAACGAATTTTGGTTCTACGTCTCCGAGCTATATATCCCCGTTTAATTCTGGTCATTGAATAAATGAAACTTTGACGAATAACTAATTGATTGCCTTTCTTTCAGTTATTCTTTTCCCCTTCCTAGTCTATTAATAACAAAACGGATTTTTCCAATGTATAAAATCAAAATTCCAATGGCTTTGGCTACTCTAACCTTCCCGACCACGATTTTTTATTTTTTTTAGGTATTTCACTGCGAAATAAGACAGAAATAAGAAATTGTATTTTCCTAGGTATCAAAAATATAGTAAATAAAAGAAATAAAAAAAGAAATAGTGGGTTCCTTCGTTTCTATGGTTACTTCTTAAACGGTGAGGTCTTCTCTATACACCGGAGCCTTTACTTTATACTTTAATTTAATATTTAATAAACTAAATATTTAATCAACTAATTGATGTTATTGGGAACTTGTATAGTTCACACGCTTTGGCTCTACCCATGAATTATCCAGTAATAGGTCTTTCACAATTAGATCTACCTATACAGTAACGGTATTTAATTAGGAAAGTTTGCTGGGTAGCTGACCCTCTTAGTCCGTTCTTGCCAGATTGGGGGCCTACCTAATCTTTATGTTTTATGCTTTTTAAATAAGATTTCCTCCGCTTAATGGATAACCATTTGTTACCAATGGAGAATTTCTTATCATCTTAAATTCAGTTGATTGGATTTACACCAACGGAAACCATAAACTTCATACACAATAGGGGGATATGGTAGAGTTTTTTTTTTTGAATAATGGATGGAGTTCCTTTTTCCATCCTATCCCATTCACCGGTACTGATCATTGATACTGTAAAAGTCGTTTTCTTGCTTTTGTGCCAGCTCATGATCTAAACGAGTCGCACATACACCCTAGTACATGTTCCTCGACGCTGAGGGCACCCCCGAAGAGCGGGGGATTTTGTGACATTTCTGATTGGCTGTCTTGTATTTCTAATAAGTTGTTTAATAGTTGGCATGTTGAATCGTATACATAATATGATAGGTTGGTTTAGATTGATCCTAACCAAATGATGGTGAATTACTTCTATTTAATTGAATATTCAATTCGAAGATAAAATCGCAAATCACAACAGCTTTGCGTAATTTGCGTACATTTTATTTGCCTTTTTTCTTCCGTCAACCGCTACATAATCAACAATTCCATAATTTAGGGCTTCTGTTGCTGACATAAAAACATCTCTTTCCATATCTTCGGATATAACCCAGAAGGGTTTGCCCGTTTTTTTTTCATAAATCCTTGCGAGGATTCCACGCAGTTTCAGCATTTCTCCCGCTTCCACGACAAATTCGCCTACTTGTGCCATATAAAAACCACTAAAAGGTTCATGCATCATTACCCTGATGATATAACAAAATAAAAGCTTCTCCTATCTCGTATGATAAAGCAAAGAGAAAAGAAAGATAAAGACTAGAAAAAAGATAGAATTGAACAACCGTACAGGCATCTTTTGTGCATACGGCTCTACAAGAAAATTGACCCCTCTCCTTTCTATTGAAGAAAGAGAAAAATAGAATCTATCAGACTCAGATGGGTAAATAATCAAATTGCCATCCTTCCTTTCGGAGTAGTTCAAAAATACTATGATGGCTCCGTTGCTTTATATGTTTATTTTTTCTTTTTTTTTTTGTCTGTGATTCAGCAATCCCAAAGTTTCTTTTTAATCCGATCAAATAAGGAAAAAATCTTTTTTTTTTTTTTTTCGTACTCTTTCATAACATAAATATTGTTAAGAACTCTCCGGCATGAAAACAAAAAAGTTTGTGACGCTGAACTGAACTCCCGATAGATAAGAGAAAATCGGAAGTACCCCTTATCTCATACTACTCTCTCGATACAGAATCTAATGTTTTGAAAAAAAAAACAATACAAAAATTTCTCATATCGAATTCGAAGTGCCATGCTATTATTACTTAGTATTCATATGGCGAAGGCATAGTCTTCTTTTTTCTCTCAAATAAAAACCTCATTGGCGCCAAGCGCGAGGGAATGCTATACGTTTGTTAACTTCTCCTCCGACCAGGACAACAGATGACATTGAAGCGGCTAATCCTATGCATACTGTATGGATATCTGGTCGCACATATTGCATAGTATCATAAAGGGCGAGCCCAGGTACTACCCAGCCCCCAGGAGAGTTTATAAACATATACAGCTCTTTGTCCTCATCCTCCATACTGAGATATATCAGAAGACAAATAAGTTGATTTCCAAGACCAGTACCAATCCCTTGGCCTAAAAAAAGTAATCTTTCTCGATAAAGTCGGTTGATTAGGGTAAAATTGTATCCCTTAGGAACCGTACATGCGCCTTTTGATGCATACGGTTCAAAAAAATTGTGAATCAATGTATAGATTCCAGTCCTCTTTCCTTTTTTCTAGAAAGGTTCTTTCTTATTTCTAACGAAAGGGCTTTTCTTCGATTTTTCAATAAAGACGAGTTTTTACTCCTTTTTTAGATTTTCCATTATCAAATTCGAAGTTATAGGAAAGGGTCATTAAACTTATCGAATTAACTTCTCATTGATGTATTCTTTCATCGAGATTTAATCCAAACCGCGATGATATTTTCTTGTTCCTGAATGGGTCTTTTTCATCTTTTTAGGTTTATGCTCTACTCCGGGTAAAGATCCGCCCGATTTGGATTTGTACATATAGGACAAATGCTCCCATTACCATTTTTTTTTATTTTTATTTTTTTCAATTCATTTTATACAAGTATTTATTAGAGTTGAGATAACTTTGTTTGACAATTAGGATCTCTTTACAAAGAAAAATATGAATAGCAATCATAGATATCTTACCAATCCAATTGGGTTTTTTCTAAACAGAGCCTGGATACTTCATTTTTTTAGTCCAACCAAGTCAACCATAAATTATTCTAATTGAATTATTCTAATTGATAATAGTAATATGAATCCCCTTAAAAATGGATCTAATTGCACTTCACGCTCCAAATTTTGGATGATTCAATTTATCTTTCTTGGGCGAAACGGGGGATATCTCGATCGGGGGAGAGAACGGGGAAATACCATATGACCCAATATATCTGACAAGTCGCACTATATGTCAGTCCAAAGTCGACGTCGAATTCCACGCCTCTTTATTTTAACTTTTGGAATACCAATAGGCATTAAATGAAAGAAAGAATTAAATACTATATTTCACTTTGAGGTGGAAACGTAACAATTTTTTTTTTTATTGTCTTTATAATATTCATATTGGTTTTTATCGTATTTATTTTATCCATAGATTCTAAAAATTCATAAAGAAAGACAGAATGAATAAACTCAAATTATTACGAATAGGTCTTTCTAATGATAAATAAGTATGTATGGACTCATTCGCTCATAGAAAATGGGATCAACTCCCCCATTGCGTATTGGTACTTATCGAGTATAGAATAAATCTGCTTCTCTTTGTTCCTACGAACAGAATTGTTCCATTATTACCAACAGAATAGAAACCCTTGTTCGGAAATAATCGACTCAACAAGAGTGGTCCATAGGATAGTCATATTATAGTCTTTTCCAATGCAATAAAGTTATGTAGTGTCCATTTATCTTTGATATATATAAGGGGTATTTCCATGGGTTTGCCTTGGTATCGTGTTCATACCGTTGTATTGAATGATCCCGGTCGGTTGCTTTCTGTTCATATAATGCATACAGCTCTGGTTGCTGGTTGGGCCGGTTCGATGGCTCTGTATGAATTAGCAGTTTTTGATCCTTCTGATCCTGTTCTTGATCCAATGTGGAGACAGGGTATGTTCGTTATACCCTTCATGACTCGTTTAGGAATAACCAATTCATGGGGCGGTTGGAGTATCACAGGGGGGACTGTAACGAATCCAGGTATTTGGAGTTACGAAGGGGTAGCGGGAGCACATATTGTGTTTTCTGGCTTATGCTTTTTGGCAGCTATCTGGCATTGGGTGTATTGGGATCTAGAAATATTTTGTGATGAACGTACAGGAAAACCCTCTTTGGATTTGCCAAAGATCTTTGGGATTCATTTATTTCTCTCAGGGGTAGCTTGCTTTGGTTTTGGTGCATTTCATGTAACAGGCTTGTATGGTCCCGGAATATGGGTGTCCGATCCTTATGGACTAACGGGAAAAGTACAACCTGTAAATCCAGCGT